GATGCTTAGCGGGGATCCTCGTACATGGTGAATAACCAAATTCCAATTGAAATGAAATCTTTAGGATAAATCAATGCAATTTAGGAGGAATCAATGAAAGGACATCAATTCAAATCCTGGATTTTCGAATTGAGAGAGATCAAGAATTCTCACTATTTCTTAGATTCATGGACCCAATTCAATTCAGTGGGATCTTTCATTCACATTTTTTTCCACCAAGAACGTTTTATAAAACTCTTGGACCCCCGAATTTGGAGTATCCTACTTTCACGCAATTCACAGGGTTCAACAAGCAATCGATATTTCACGATCAAGGGTGTAGTACTATTTGTAGTAGCGGTCCTTATATATCGTATTAACAATCGAAATATGGTCGAAAGAAAAAATCTCTATTTGACAGGGATTCTTCCTATACCTATGAATTCCATTGGACCCAGAAATGATACATTGGAAGAATCTTTTGGGTCTTCCAATATCAATAGGTTGATTGTTTCGCTCCTCTATCTTCCAAAAGGAAAAAAGATCTCTGAGAGCTGTTTCCTGGATCCGAAAGAGAGTACTTTGGTTCTCCCAATAACTAAAAAGTGTATCATGCCTGAATCTAACTGGGGTTCGCAGTGGTGGAGTAACTGGATCGGAAAAGGGAGGGATTCTAGTTGTAAGATATCTAATGAAACCGTCGCTGGAATTGAGATCTCATTCAAAGAGAAAGATATCAAATATCTGCAGTTTCTTTTTGTATATTATATGGATATGGATGATCCGATCTGCAAGGACCATGATTGGGAATTTTTTGATCGTCTTTCTCCGAGTAAGAGGCGAAACATAATTAACTTGAATTCGCGACAGCTATTCGAAATCTTAGTTAAAGACTGGATTTGTTATCTCATGTTTGCTTTTCGTGAAAAAATACCAATTGAAGTGGAGGTTTTCTTCAAACAACAAGGAGCTGGGTCAACTATTCAATCAAATGATATTGAGCATATTTCCCATCTCTTCTCGAGAAACAAGTGGGCTATTTCTTTGCAAAATTGTGCTCAATTTCATATGTGGCAATTCCGCCAAGATCTCTTCGTTAGGCGGGGGAAGAATCCGCACGAATCGGATTTTTTGAGGAACATATCGAGAGAGAATTGGATTTGGTTAGACAATGTGTGGTTGTTAAACCAGGATCGGTTTTTTAGCAAGGTACGGAATGTATCGTCAAATATTCAGTATGATTCTACAAGATCTAGTTTCGTTCAAGTAACGGATTCTAGCCAATTGAAAGGATCTTCTGATCAATCCAGAGATCATTTTGATTCCATTAGTAATGAGGATTCGGAATATCACACATTGATCAATCAAAGAGAGATTCAACAACTAAAAGAAAGATCGATTCTTTGGGATCCTTCCGTTCTTCAAACGGAACGAACAGAGATAGAATCAGACCGATTCTCTAAATGCCTTTCTGGATATTCCTCAATGTCCCGGCTATTCACGGAACGTGAGAAGGAGATGAATAATCATCTGTTTCCGGAAGAAATCGAAGAATTTCTTGGGAATCCTACAAGATCCATTCTTTCTTTTTTCTCTGACAGATGGTCAGAACTTCATCTGGGTTCGAATCCTACTGAGAGGTCCACTATAGATCAGAAATTGTTGAAGAAAGAACAAGATGTTTCTTTTGCCCCTTCCAGGCGATCGGAAAATAAAGAAATAGTTAATATATTCAAGATAATTACGTATTTACAAAATACCGTCTTAATTCATCCTATTTCATCAGATCCGGGATGTGATATGGTTCCGAAGCATGAACTGGATATGGGTAGTTCCAATAAGATTTCATTCTTGAACAAAAAGACATTTTTTGATTTATTTCATCTGTTCCATGACCGGAACAGGGGGGGATACACGTTACACCACGATTTTGAATCAGAAGAGAGATTTCAAGAAATGGCAGATCTATTCACTCTATCAATAACCGAGCCGGATCTGGTGTATCATAAGGGATTTGCCTTTTCTATTGATTCTTACGTATTGGAGCAAAAACAATTCTTGAATGAGGTATTCAACTCCAGGGATGAATCGAAAAAGAAATCTTTATTGGTTCTACCTCCTGTTTTTTATGAAGAGAATGAATCTTTTTATCGAAGGATCAGAAAAAAATGGGTCCGGATCTCCCGCGGGAATGATTTGGAAGATCCAAAACCAAAAATAGTGGTATTTGCTAGCAACAACATAGTGGGGGCAGTCAATCAATATAGATGGATCCGAAATCTGATTCAAATCCAATATAGCACCTATGGGTACATAAGAAATATATGGAATCGATTCTTTTTAATGAATAGATCTGATCGCAACTTCAAATATGGAATTCAAAGGGATCCAATAGGAAATGAGACTCTGAATCATAGAACTATAATGAAATATACGATCAACCAACATTTATCGAATTTGAAAAAGAGTGATAAGAAGAAGAAATGGTTCGATCCTCTTATTTTTATTTCTATTTCTCGAA